TGGAATCAGTAAATCTAAAACTACTGATACTGGATCTTTGTAAGATCGTCAATTTTGTACCAAAGGTGTATTTAGAGTAGACCGAATCAGTATAGCTATCCTTCCTCTAGCACAGCAACGCAGCCTCGATCATTACCGAAAGGAAATGCTATTGCTATATCTTCCTTGTCTATGTATAAATGTATTTTCCTTAGAATATTGAGAATATAAGATTAAGTAAGGTTTATATTAGCGGATTCATCATAGTAATAGAAGTAATAGAAAGTAAAGATCTTGAATGGATGGGCTCTAATAATTAATGAGAGATATCATGATTGAAAGATCTCATTATATTCATATAATTCCATTATATTTTATGTGAAATCTAGAAAACCCTTTGGTGGTTCGGTTCATATTTTCTTTTTTTGAATCCTCTCGTTTTATTCAAGTAATTGGTAATTGTTGGTAATTGTTCGTTCATAGAATAAATATGCTAATACTATTTCACTTTGAACTTATAAACTGAAGCTATTATTACTATTCTAAATAGTAATTATTAGAAATGGAAATTATGATTACTATCCCTATCTATTTAATTCTTTACTATTTCATTTTTAATTGGTTAATTGGAATTAATATATTAGAATTATATTTCATATTTTTTATTATTCTTTTTTCTATTTATTTCTATTTAGTTAGTATTTTTCATATTTGTTAAAAGAAAAAAAAAAGAGATCGTTGGAATAATCCATATTCGTGATGCAACTGTTGTTACATTAGATCTCCCCAAGAGTTCTTTCCTTATGGAACTACAATACAAAACAAAGATGGGATTCTTTAATATGGTTAAAGAATATAGAACCTAAAAGGGTAATAGAAGTGGCTCTTCTTTGAATCGAGTTGGCCCGAAAGAAAATTCAAATGATAATATTCAATAATTTTCAATCTTTTTTTTTTTTCAAGTCAAGGTTTTCTTTTTTTTTTTTTAGTGTCCGTCTATAATGACTAATGAATCAATAACTTTAAATTGGAACTAAATGAATTCTTTCAATTAGTTTTTATTACCGTTAGACTTAGGTAAATGTTTTCTTCATATATTTAGTAAAAGAACATATCTAATTTAGCTCTTTCATGCCTATTCTAACTAGATATTTTGGTTTTTTACTGGCTGCTTCAACTATAACCCCAGCTCTATTTATTGGTTTGAACAAGATACGACTTATTTGAAATGAATGAAATTCAAGAAACAATTTCCAAAAATAAAAATCAAAGCCTCTCACAGAATATTGAATTTCAGGTATTCTATGGTTCTTTCCCGCGTCAATTGCCAATTCCTGGTCATTGAGATTCACGGATAATTCAGATTAATATTTAGGGATAGATCTTACCTCTCTTTTTATTCCCTAAAACAAATTGAAATGATTGAAGTTTTTCTATTTGGAATCGTCTTAGGTCTAATTCCTATTACTTTAACAGGATTATTTGTAACTGCATATTTACAATACAGGCGCGGTGATCAGTTGGATCTTTGATTGAGTAACATCTCTTTTTTTGATTGACCTCCTCCTTGTAGGAGGTCAAATTTCAGTTACAATTCTACTTTGTTTTTTTGTTTTGTTAAGTTATTTCATTGTAATTTTACATAACATAAACGGAATCACGCTCTGTAGGATTTGAACCTACGACATCGGGTTTTGGAGACCCACGTTCTACCGAACTGAACTAAGAGCGCTTGTATATATCCTATATATAGTAGATATATAACAGTAGATACGATTGTAAAGAATAAGAATTTTTTTTACACCCGAGGGGTGCTTTTTACATTTTGTACATATAGTATGTACAAAACGAAAGATTCTTTCCAAAATTTCCCGATCTTACTCAATAAATCCCTTGTAACTGTCCATAGGAGAAAGAATAGGTAGGGATGACAGGATTTGAACCTGTGACATTTTGTACCCAAAACAAACGCGCTACCAAGCTGCGCTACATCCCTTTTAAAAATTGTTGTACAGTGTCATTGTATAAAATACATGTCTTTTTTTCCACATCCTTCTTTTTTGCTCTACCTATATAGATAGGTAGAGAATGTTCTTGTCATTCTTTTTTTAAGGGGCGGCAAAATGTAATTTGCTGCGTAATTAGACATATGCATTTTAGTTAGGAATTCCTAATTCTAATTTCATTTCAAGCAAAAACAAATGATCTTGAACTAAAATATCGGGTTATCTATGATCTATTTCTTAGAATATCAAACTAGGATTATATATGTATTACAATATACAATAAAAATAGATACAATAAAAATAAAGAATTAAAATAAATAAAAAAAAAAAAAAAATATAAAATAAAAGAAGAAGGAGGATTTGAAATGCGAGATATAAAAACATATCTCTCAACGGCACCTGTGCTAACCACTCTATGGTTTGGGTCTTTAGCAGGTCTATTGATAGAAATTAATCGTTTCTTTCCAGATGCCTTGTCATTCCCCTTTTTTTCATCTTGATTGAACTCTTGTATTGATCTGTGAAAAAATGAAGAATATTTTAGATACGATTCTACGTAACATGGCTCCAATTTTGCTCCCTTTTTCTTTCCTATTCTAAAAAAAAAAAAAAAAAAGAAAGAGAAAGAGTGTATTGAACCTCAGTCAAAATACAGTGAATCTACGATAGAATTTTTGGGAAAAAAAAGGAAATGTGGATTCAGTCTAGGAGTGCGAAATTCTAACATAGAAAGAAGAAAATACTGAGATTAGGATAAAAATCATTCCTAGTTAGAAAAAATTGTATTAATTAATTATTACGATATTCTTAATACTCTTCCATTAATGAATAGAAATCTTTTTATTTCTAATTATAGTAGAGTAATTCATAGTAATTCTATTTTAGATTAGAGTACTTCGAAGTCATTCGAATTCTAATAATTAGAAAAAGAAAATATTGAAAAATTCCATTTCGAGTTATTAACTTTTATGAATTTTTATTAATATAGTATAGATAGATAATCTAGATTCTTTTTTTTTTTTTATTTTGTTTCGTTGGTTCGGATCAAAAAGAAAATGAAGAGAGTTCTAAAGTGAAGTCGATCCAAAATGAAAAGGAGGTTCATGGCCAAGGGTAAAGATATTAGAATTCTATTGATTTTGGAATGTACCTGTTGTGTTCGAAAGGGTGGCAATAAAGAATCGCCAGGCATTTCTAGATATATTACTCAAAAGAATCGACACAATACACCCAATAGACTAGAATTGAGAAAATTTTGTCGCTATTGTCAAAAGTATACTATTCATGGGGAAATAAAGAAATAGATGGAACGGAATGCGTGTGTGCTTTTTCCAAAGAGTGGGAAGAGTAAGAACTTTACATCTTAACATATATAATACAAACCAAATCCTATCTTGGTCGAATCTTAACTTAAATGAATAAGAAAAAAAAATAGGATTCTATTTTATAGATTATTTTAGATAGAAGGAAGTTATAAACAAACAAGGAATAAGTAAACCATGGATAAATCCAAACAACCTTTTCGTAAATCCAAGCGATCTTTTCGTAGGCGTTTACCCCCAATTGGATCGGGGGATCGAATCGATTATAGAAACATGAGTTTAATTAGTCGATTTCTTAGTGAACAAGGAAAAATCTTATCTAGACGGACGAATAGGTTGACCTTAAAACAACAACGATTAATTACTATTGCTATAAAACAAGCTCGTATTTTATCTTTGTTACCTTTTCGTAATAATGAGAAACAATTGGAGAGAGTGGAGTCGATCCCTAGAACTACTGGTCCTAGAACCAAAAATAAATAAATAGACTCCTCAAAACTCCAATCGGAACTCAAGCTCATATTAATGTTTTGCTCGAAAAAAACTAGAATCCATATTTTATTCCTGTATTCTAAAAAAGAAAAATGGGGAAGAAATTATTTTTCTTGAAAGATGTTCGTTTCTTCCTACTACTAAAATCTAAATTTATTTTTCTTCTATCTTCCCGGAGTCCATTCTCCGGGAAATCCTGTTTCAATCATTTTCGATTCAATTTCTTTTATTTGATTTTTATTATTTTTTCTTTTTGATTGATTATTTTATTTGAAATAATATCAAAACAATTTTGATTTGATAGGGCTATTTGCGCAAGTATTTTACGATTCAGAAGCAATTGTCTCTTGTACAGATTGTGGATAAATAGGCTATAACTATAGAATAGCCTATCCTCGCGAGTTACCGCATTTATCCGAGTGATCCACAAACGACGAAAATCTCTCTTTTTCCTGCTCCGATCTCTATGAGAGGAAACTAAAGCTCTCATTCTTTGTTGAGTAGTTGTTCGAGTAAGTCTTGAATGAGCCCCTATGAAGGTTGATGCAAATAAACGAATCTTTTTTCGACGTCTCCGAGCTGTATATCCTCGTTTAACTCTGGTCATTGAATCAAATGAAACTTTCTTGAATAACTAATTGATTTCTCTTCTTTCAGTCATCCTTTTCCTCCGGTCGATTAATAACAAAACGGATTCTTCCGATATATAAAATATAAATTCCAATGGCTTATGCGACTATAACCTTCCCGACCACAATTTTTTCTTTCTTCAAGGTATCTCGCCTGGAAATAAGAAATCCGACTGCTACTAAATAAAAAAGAATAGTGGGTTCCTTCGTTTCTATGGCAACTTCTGAAACGGTGAGGTCCTCTCTATACACCGGAGCCTCTTCTTTCATTTCATCGAATTTTCTTGTGAACTTGTATAATTCACACTCTTTGGCTCTACCCATTCTTTTTTCAATTAGAATTCTTTTTTCAATTCTAATTATAAAGTAATAGTCCTTTTCACGAAAAAGGCTATCCATACAGTGACGGCATTTCATTATGAAAGTTGGCTAAGTAGCTGACCCTGTTAGTCCGTTTTTTTTTTCAAGAAAAGGAATAGGAGCATAACCTTTTTCCTCCGCTTAATGGATAACTAATTGTTACCAATGGAGAATTCTTTCTCATCTCAAACGGAGTGATTGGATTTGCACCAATGGAAACCATAGATTCATAACATAATTAGGTAGATGATAGATCTGCATTTTTAGATACTAGTCAATTAAAAATCCGTCTTCCACTCTATCTATCCTAATTCATTGGTAGTGGTCGTTGATACTTTTTTCATTTCTTCAAACTCATGATCTGAACTGAACGAGTCGCACATACACCCTAGTACATGTTCCTCGACGCTGAGGACATCCTCGAAGAGCGGGAGATTTAGTGACATTTCTTATTGGCTGTCTTGCGTTTCTAATAAGTTGTTTAATGGTTGGCATGGCATGTCTATAGAATCTCATTCTATATAGAATAGAGCGGGTTGGTTTAGATCGATCTTAACCTGATGGTTGATGATTATGAATGATTTCTATTCACACGGAAAATTCGAATTTTGAAAAGGAATTCGTATATTTATATGGAATCCCCAGTATTTTCATTTTCGACCGCTACAAGATCAACGATGCCATGAGCTTGGGCTTCTGTTGCTGACATAAAAACATCCCTTTCCATATCTTCGGATATAACCCATAAAGGATTGCCCGTTCTTTGTACATAAACTTTTGTGAGAGTTTCGCGAAGCTTCAATAGTTCTTCTGCTTCCAGGATAAATTCCCCTGCTTGTGCTTCATAAAAAGAACTAGCAGGTTGGTGAATCATAACCCTGATGATATTGATAGAACATCATGAGTTCTTCTATCTATATATTGCACGATTTATTTAAAGTAAGGGGGAAGAAAAATAACAATAAAAAATAGAATTAAACAACCGTACGGGCATCTTTTGTACATTGCATACGGCTCTGCAATGGAATTTCTTTTTTCGATAGAATTTATTCTATCGAAAAGAATAAATAGAACCTATACGATCCAAATCGTTAAATGATCCATTTACCACCCTTCCTTTCGTAGTAGTTAAAAAGATACTATGATGGTTCTGTTGCTTTATATATTTATCTCGTCTGTAGTTTAGCAATCCCAAAGTTTCTTTTTGATATGATCCAAGAAGGAAAAAATAATCTTTTTTCCATTTTTTTGACTCTTTCTCTCATAACATAAAAATAAGAAAGAGACTTCTGGTGTGGAAGAATAAGGGTTTGTGACGCTAAAATCGACTCTTGCTTTACGCATAAAATCAAATTGGGAATAAACCTTATTTCATACTACTATCTCGATACAAAATCTCATGTTAGAAAAAAACAATAATGGTTTGTTCATATCGAACTCGAAGTGCCATGCTATTATTACTTATTCTTTATTTGATTCATATTCGATACAGCGAAGGCATAGTATTCTCAAATAAAAAAACTCATTGGCGCCAAGCGTGAGGGAATGCTAGACGTTTGGTAATTTCTCCTCCGACCAGAATGAAAGATCCCATTGAAGCGGCTAATCCCATACATATTGTATGTACATCCGGTGACACAAATTGCATAGTATCATAAATGGATATTCCTGGTATTACCCATCCGCCTGGAGAATTTATAAATAAATAAAGATCCTTAGTATCATCTTCTATGCTGAGATATACCATGAGACCAACAAGTTGATTCGCGATCTCATTATCAACCTCTTGTCCTAAAAAAAGTAATCTTTCTCGATGAAGTCGGTTGATTAGGGCAAATTTGAATCCCTGAGGAACCGTACGTGCACCTTTGGATGCATACGGTTCGAAAGAATTGCGAAAAAAAATCAATGTGTCGATTCCAATCCTATTTCTTTTTTTTTTTTTCTTTTTAACATGAGTTTTGCCCTCCTTCCTTATATTCTATAATGTAGAAAAGAAAAAAGAATTTTATGAACTTACTTCTCATTGATGTATTGTTTCATCGAAATTAAAATTAAGATGTCATTTTCTTGTTCCTGAATGGGCCTTTCTATTCTTTTAGGTTCTTGTTCTACTCCGGGGGAAGATTTGTCCGAATTCCATTTGCGCATATAGGTCAAATGATTCCAGTACCACTTCTTTTTTTTTTTTTCAACTATTTCATACCTTTCCCCAAAATCTTCGATGTATTCATCATACTACTCCATTGGTAAGTAGTTTTAGATTCTCCATATAGTAAGTATAATAAGTATAATAAAAGTCCAAGTGGTAATCGTGTATATTCTACATAATAGATTCTATTCTAGAAAGTTAGATTATATTCTATTTCATTACTAATGCATCTCCTAATTTATTAAGAATTGAATTAAATTCATATTTTATTTTTCTATTCTTTATTGAATATTTATTATTTATATTACTACATTTACACTCCCATTCTATTACTTTTACTCTTACCATTTCCAATTTGGTATTCTCTGAACGGAGCCTGGATATTTTCTTTTATCAGTCCAAGTAAACCATCAATTATTTTAATTGATAATATTGATCCCCAATAGGATTTATTGTGCTTCACGCTCCGAATCATTGATGGTTAAATCAATACAATATTCAATATATATATTTATTGGATTGGGCGAAACAGAGAATACTCGATCGGGGGAGATAACGGGGAAATACCATATGACCCATATGTCTGACAAGTCGCACTATACGTCAACCCAAGCTGCATCTTCCTCTCCAGGACTCCGAAAAGGTACTTTTGGAACACCAATGGGCATTAAGATAAAAAAAATGAAGTACTATACTTTACTTTAATATGGAAACGTAACAATGGTTTTATTGTCTTCATCATTTTTTCTCTTTCTTTTATCTTTGTATATTTTCTATTCTATATATATATATATATATAGAATAGATATTTTTTCTTTTCTATCCTCTATTCTACTATTATTATTATCTATTCTCTTTTTAGATCTTTTAATCTTCTTTCTATTTCTATTTAGAATCTTCTATTCTATATATTCTATAAATAAAATAGAACTTCATATTATTATCTAGATCTATCTAAATAGATAGATTCTAATTTAGAATATTAGTATATACATATATATGTATAGATAGATATATGTATATACTTTCTATTTTATATATAGGATATAGGGCTGGAAGGTTCATAGAGGAAGACAGAATGAATAAAGAAAGATTGTAACGAACGGGATCGATCGGATCAGTCGATTGATCAAATTATTTCGAATTCTAAAAAAGTATTTATACATTTTTTCCCTCAAAATACTCCCATTGCGTATTTGTACTTATCGGGTATAGAATAAGATCTGTTTCTCTTTGTTCTTCTAAATAGAAAGAAATAGAATGGGTCCCTTTTCTTTCTATTTCATTAAAAATAAAAGAAGGGAATACAAATAAATATTAACCCTTTCCTATACAAAATCTACTGAACAGGTGAAATACACGGTTCGAGTCTTTTCCAATGCGATAAAGTTACATAATGTCTATTTCTTTTTCAGAAAGGGGTATTTACATGGGTTTACCTTGGTATCGTGTTCATACTGTTGTATTGAATGATCCCGGTCGATTACTTTCTGTTCATATAATGCATACAGCTCTAGTTTCTGGTTGGGCCGGATCGATGGCTCTATATGAATTAGCGGTTTTTGATCCCTCTGACCCTGTTCTTGATCCAATGTGGAGACAAGGCATGTTCGTTATACCCTTCATGACTCGTTTAGGAATAACCAATTCGTGGGGGGGTTGGAATATCTCAGGAGGAACTATAACGAATCCGGGCATTTGGAGTTATGAAGGCGTGGCAGGGGCACATATTTTGTTTTCTGGCTTGTGCTTCTTGGCAGCTATCTGGCATTGGGTGTATTGGGACCTAGAAATATTCTGTGATGAACGTACGAGAAAACCTTCTTTGGATTTGCCCAAGATCTTTGGAATTCATTTATTTCTCTCAGGAGTCGCTTGCTTTGGCTTTGGTGCATTTCATGTAACAGGCTTATATGGTCCTGGAATATGGATATCTGATCCTTATGGACTAACTGGAAAAGTACAATCTGTAAATCCAGCATGGGGTGCGGAAGGTTTTGATCCTTTTGTTCCGGGGGGAATAGCTTCTCATCATATTGCAGCAGGTACATTGGGCATATTAGCGGGTCTATTCCATCTTAGTGTCCGTCCGCCTCAACGTCTATACAAAGGATTACGCATGGGTAATATTGAAACTGTACTTTCCAGTAGTATTGCTGCTGTTTTTTTTGCAGCTTTCGTTGTTGCTGGAACTATGTGGTATGGTTCAGCAACTACCCCAATCGAATTATTTGGCCCCACTCGTTATCAGTGGGATCAGGGGTACTTCCAGCAAGAAATATATCGAAGAGTTGGGGCCGGACTAGCCGAAAATATGAGCTTATCGGAAGCTTGGTCTAAAATTCCGGAAAAATTAGCTTTTTACGATTACATTGGTAATAATCCGGCGAAAGGGGGATTATTCAGAGCAGGCTCAATGGATAACGGGGATGGAATAGCTGTTGGGTGGTTAGGTCACCCCGTATTTAGAGATAAAGAAGGGCGCGAACTCTTTGTACGTCGTATGCCTACCTTTTTTGAAACATTTCCGGTAGTTTTGGTAGATGGAGACGGAATTGTGAGGGCCGATGTTCCTTTTAGAAGGGCAGAATCCAAGTATAGTGTTGAACAAGTAGGGGTAACTGTTGAATTCTATGGTGGCGAACTCAATGGAGTCATTTATAGTGATCCCGCTACTGTTAAAAAATATGCTAGACGTGCCCAATTAGGTGAAATTTTTGAATTAGACCGAGCTACTTTGAAATCCGATGGTGTTTTTCGTAGCAGTCCAAGGAGTTGGTTCACTTTTGGGCATGCTACGTTTGCTTTGCTCTTCTTTTTCGGACACATTTGGCACGGCGCCAGAACCTTGTTCAGAGATGTTTTCGCTGGTATTGATCCAGATTTGGATGCTCAAGTGGAATTTGGAGCATTCCAAAAACTTGGAGATCCAACTACAAGGAGACAAGTAGTCTGATACAAAATTTCTTTGCCATCTTTTGCCTCTATTTTTTTTTTATTTTATTCTAGTATTTTTTTATTCTAGTATTTAGAGTTCTAGTATTTAGAGTTCTAGTATTTCGAGTATAGAAGTTTAGATATATATATATATAGTATTTATCTATTTAGTATTTCTAATTTGTTAATTTATATAATGAATTGAATCTATTATCTATTTCATATTCAAGATTTCTATTTTCTATATCAATTCTTTCTAAAATTATTTAAAATTATTTAGATTTAGATAATTATTTAGTATTTAGATTTAGATATTAATCTAATATACTAATATCTAATAATATACTAATATCTAAATATAGAATAAATAGAATAAATACTAAATAGATAAATAGAATAGAATCTAATAGTAATAAGATATGACTATATCCATATAGAATCTATATAGTATGTATATCTACTATATATAGAATATAGATTCTATATAAGAAATCTAATAAATTGTAAATCTCAATTTAGAATTTTTTTAGTAAATTATTCAAAATGAATAGGTGTGGAAGCTATAATTGTAAACCACGAGCGAATCTATGGAAGCATTGGTTTATACATTCCTTTTAGTTTCTACTTTAGGAATAATTTTTTTCGCTATCTTTTTTCGAGAACCACCTAAAGTTCCAACTAAAAAAATGAAATGATTTTTCATTATTTCCATTGAAGTAATGAGCCCCCATATTCATATTGGGGGCTCATTACTTCAACTAGTCCCCATGTTCTTCGAAGGGATCTCTTAATTTTTGAGAGGGTTGCCCAAAAGCGGTATATAAGGCATACCCAGTAAAGCTTACAAGTAAACCGGATATGGAGATGGCGACTAGGGTTGCTGTTTCCATTTTTTCGATAATTTCAAGATCACAAAGGATCACGATAATGTCGTTTATTTACAACTACAACGGAATGGTATACAAAGTCAACAGATTTAAACCCATGATGAAAGAGGATTTATGGCTACAAAAACCGTTGAGAGTAGTTCTAGATCTGGACCAAGGCGAACTGGCATAGGGAGTTTATTGAAACCATTGAATTCGGAATATGGAAAAGTAGCTCCAGGGTGGGGGACTACACCACTTATGGGAGTTGCAATGGCTCTATTTGCAATATTTCTATCTATTATTTTAGAAATTTATAATTCATCTGTTTTACTGGATGGAATTTAAATGAATTAGGTACTAGGAAGTCCTAGTAAAAAAGATTATTTTACTTATATTTACTTAATGCTTATTAATGCTTAAAATACTTAATACTTCAACTTAAGATTACCTAAGACTTGTATTTATAGACCATTCTGGTAGTTCGATCGTGAAATTTATTTGTTTCGATATTGCATTTTCGGAATATGAGCGTGTGACTTGTTATAATTGATCCTATTTAGAATACAGAGAATGGACCTGTCATCTCTATCAAGATGATTCTACCTCGTCAGATATTTATTCTAGTCTCTGGAGCACGGACTATATAGAATAGATCAAGAAAAGAAATATTTTAACTATGATTCATATCTATTATTCAGACCTCGCAACCGGATTAAAAAAAAAAGGGAAATAGGTCTTTTCTAAATCAAACAATTTTTTTCTTCATACTTCCGAAAGAAACCTCTTTCTCTCTATTTTATTGAGTTATTACATTCATTGAAGAAGTGATTATCAAATGGTTTTTACTCAGAAACCCTTTGAGTTTAGGAGTTTAGCTTTGGTTTTCTTAAATCATCGTGGTTCTAGTATGAATCTGAGGTTTCAATTAATTCATAGGGTCTCAACAAGAGAATTCCTATAAAAAAAAGATAGGGAAGAGAAGATTCAAGAGGCCTATCACGATTAACATAAAGAAAGATAATGAGCCAACTTGAGATTGTATTTCTTGGCATTATCATCACAAAGAAGAGATTCCGGATTTTTATTACTTCATATCTTTGGGTCAAATCGAGTCAAGCGGTTAAGCCACAAGAAGTTTGAAACTATCTATTCCATATCCGTTGAAATCAGTATTTGTGTGTTTCGGCTTGAGCCGTACGAGATGAAATTCTCATATACGGCTCTCAGAGGGGGAGTCTTTCTTGGGTTACCTATCTCAATAAAGTATATGATTGGTTCGAGGAACGTCTCGAGATTCAAGCGATTGCAGATGATATAACTAGTAAATATGTTCCTCCTCATGTCAACATATTTTATTGTCTAGGGGGGATTACGCTTACTTGTTTTTTAGTACAAGTAGCTACGGGTTTTGCTATGACCTTTTACTATCGTCCAACTGTTACAGAAGCTTTTTCCTCTGTTCAATACATAATGACTGAGGCCAACTTTGGTTGGTTAATTCGATCAGTTCATCGATGGTCGGCAAGTATGATGGTTCTAATGATGATCTTACACGTATTTCGTGTGTATCTTACGGGTGGTTTTAAAAAACCCCGCGAATTAACTTGGGTTACAGGGGTTATTCTGGCTGTATTGACCGCATCTTTTGGCGTAACTGGTTATTCCTTACCTCGGGACCAAATTGGCTATTGGGCAGTCAAAATTGTAACAGGTGTGCCTGAAGCTATTCCTATAATAGGATCACCTTTGGTAGAATTATTACGTGGAAGTGCTAGTGTGGGCCAGTCCACTTTGACTCGTTTTTATAGTTTACATACTTTTGTATTGCCTCTTCTTACTGCCGTATTTATGTTAATGCACTTTCCAATGATACGTAAGCAAGGTATTTCGGGTCCTTTATAGAGAATAGAGAAGGCAGATCATAGATATTTGTAATTTATCATATCCGGGAGGAACAAGAGTCTTTCATTGCTGCAACTATGGATTATTGAAAAATAAGGCATGTTATTTGGATACTTCTATTCAACTCTGAAGTATTTTTTATTTGGTACGAATCGAATAGTTGAAGTATATTTTCCTAAAATAGGATAGGATGGATTATGGGAGTGTGTGACTTGAACTATTGATTGGTCTATGCAGATATATGATTTTATCCGCCACGTTGGAATTCACAACCCAATGTGTCTCCGCATCCAACCATCATGTCAGTCCTTTTATGTAGCATAGGATAGGCCGGTTCGTTTGAGGAGAATATTTTCTATGATCATACCCGAATCATGTCATGCATGAACAGAACAGGCTCCGTAAGATCCCTAGAATAAGTGATGTGGAATGATCCAATGTTCTATTTATTCACTTTGTTTCATTTTTCTTTTTTTTTTTTTAGTAATTTTCTTATAATTAATTGATAGTCTTAGTATTTCGTATTAATTTGATAGTAATCTTAGTAAGTTTTTTATAGTATGTAGATGCATTCATTTCCTCTGCATCGACCCTGATCTATGATACTATCGGAGTTAACTAAGGGATCTAAAGAAGAACAGAGGCTATATTTTCTTAGTAACAAGTAAAAACTTTGTATTTTTGTATATGTAATACAATCGAGATGTTGTGGGGATAAATACCAACCAAAAGACATGAGACAATCCAAAAAGCACTTGATCATAATCGGATTTGTAAGCCGACTTGGATATTGAGCATTTCCTTGTTGCTAGAACTGAATTATTTGCAATGAATAATGAATCGTTGAAACTCGGGGAAATTGAATTTGAGAAATCTTTTCTTACATAGAGTCATTCTACATTATATATGTAGATATGTCTTAAATATAGATCTTCTATGGACCTATTTATGTTCTATGAATCTATTTCTGTGATTCTTTTGATTCTTGCTCGAGCCGGATGATAAAAAATTATCATGTCCGGTTCCTTTGGGGGATGAATCCATAAGAATTCACCTATCCAAATAACAAAGAAACCTGATTTGAATGATCCTGTATTAAGAGCTAAATTGGCTAAAGGGATGGGACATAATTATTATGGAGAACCTGCATGGCCCAATGATCTTTTATATATCTTTCCTGTAGTAATTCTAGGCACTATTGCATGTAATGTGGGCTTAGCAGTTCTAGAGCCGTCAATGATCGGTGAACCGGCGGATCCGTTTGCAACTCCGTTGGAAATATTACCCGAATGGTACTTCTTTCCCGTATTTCAAATACTTCGGACAGTGCCCAATAAGTTATTGGGTGTTCTTTTAATGGTTTCAGTACCAATAGGATTATTGACAGTACCTTTTTTGGAGAATGTCAATAAATTCCAAAATCCATTTCGTCGTCCAGTAGCTACAACAGTCTTTTTGATCGGTACCACAGTAGCTCTTTGGTTAGGTATTGGAGCAACTTTACCTATTGATAAATCCCTAACTTTAGGTCTTTTTCAAATTGATTAAACCGTTAAATACCACGACATAGGTATCTAAGGAAGATCCAGAAGGGGATCTTCCTTAGATACTTCAATCTTATTATGATCTATTCTGCAAATATATGGACCGTGTCGGAGATTAAAAATTTATTCTATTCTTTTTTATTTCTAAAAACTAAAAAATGAAAGAATTCCAATGAATTTAAAATGAAAACTTTTTTTTAGGTAAATTGATTGCAAAGTGCTTCTGTAGAGTGCCCAATATCTGGTTTACATCTTCTATGCGAAAATATTCCATTTTCATAAGATCTTCTTGACTGTGACTCAAAAGGTCCAATAATGTATGTATATTGGACCTTTTGAGACAATTATAGGTCCTGGAAGACAATTCTGATTGGTCAATAAAAATACATGTCAATGGAATTCTTTTTTTGTTTTTTTTTAAATTTGTGAATCTGTCTTGAAAGGAAAAAAGGGGTAGATTCCATCTGTTTTCACTTTCCTCGAAATTTATGTCCTCTTCTTCTGCATGTAGAAAAGGAATCAATAAATCAATCAAATTACGAGAAGCTTCATAAAGTGCTTCTTTAGGAGTTAAACTTCCATTCGTCCATATTTCTAGAAAGAGTATCTCTTGTTTTTCATTCCCAGTCCCATAAGAATGAATACTATGATTCGCATTTCGAACAGGCATAGATACAATATCTATAGGATAACTTCCATCGTGAGAGTCATTTGTTGATTTCATACAATATCCGCGATCTCTCTTGATTTGTAATTCAATAAACAAATCAATTGGTTCTGTCAGGTTAGCTATATGCTGTGTAGTGTCAACTATTTGTACAGAAGGTGGTGAGATTATATCTTGAGCTGTTATGTCTTTGGGACCCTTGACACAAATGGATGCGTCCCTAACTCCATAGAGATTACTTCTCAATACAATCTCTTTCAAATTTATTAAAATCTCATGTACTGATTCTTCAATACCTGCTATCGTAGAATATTCATGCAGCACATTTTCAGATGTTGCACGTGTGATACATGTTCCTTCTATTTCTCCAAGTAAAGCCCTTCGCATGGCAATACCTATTGTATCGGCTTGACCTTTCATAAGCGGAGACAGAACGAAACGACCATAATAAAGACGCTTGCTGTCTACTCTTGATTCAACACATTTCCACTGTAGTGTTCGAGTGGATCCTGCTACTTCTTCTCGAACCATACGATTATTTTTCTTTTATTTCTTATTATTGGATCAGATCATTGAATCATTTATTTCTCTTGGAATCTCTTAAATTCTTATTTTTACACACGTCTTTTTTTAGGGGGGCGACATCCATTATGCGGCATGGGTGTTACATCACGTACGAAACTTAATAGCATCCCATTTCTACGAATGGCTCGTAATGCCGCATCTCTTCCGAGACCTGGACCCTTTATCATAACTTCTGCTCGTTGCATACCCTGATCAACTAATGTACGAATAGCATTAAATGCTGCGGCTTGAGCAGCATAGGGTGTTCCTTTTCTTGTGCCTCTGAATCCAGAAGTACCTGCGGAAGCCCAAGAAATTACCCGACCTCGTACGTCTGTAACAGTTACAATAGTATTATTGAAACTCGCTTGAACATGAATAACTCCTTTTGGTATTCTACGTTCATTCTTATTTGAACCAATACGTGCATTTTTACGTAAACCAATTTTTGCTATAGGTTTTGTCATATTTTATTAGATCATATTCATAAGATTCATAAGAATAAAATAAAAAGAAAGAAGAATTAAAAATTTACAGAAAGATACGGGGATATCCGTTTCATATGAAAACGAATCCTTTCTTCTTTCTTTTTACATGTACATGGTTTTTTATTTGAAAAAGTTCTTGATTTAGAACTTGAGAAGGATTACCCCTGTCTTTGTTTATGTCTCGGATTGGAACAAATGACTATAATTCGACCCCGCCTACGAATCAAGCGACATTTTTCACAAATTTTACGAACAGAAGCCCTTATTTTCATATTTATCATTCCTTACTTTCATTCTGAATCTCTTTTTTTTTTTTTTGAAACAAGAATAAGTTTATTGCATTTTTGAACTTCGAATAATATCCCTACGAAAAGGATGTTTAAAAGAATGATCTAATCGTTCGAATCTTTTTTGCGAAGTCTATAAATTATACGTCCCCTGGTTGAATCATAACGACTCATTTCGATTTTGACTCTATCTCCGGGTAATATACGTATAAAACTGCGTCGGATTCTCCCTGAAATATAACCTAGAATTAGATCTTCATTATCTAATCGAACTCGGAACATACCGTTGGGAAGTGATTCAGTAATTAAACCCTCATTAATTAATTTTTGTTCTTTCATTCCAGGGAACCCCCTTTAATTATTAACTAATAGAGGAAGAGTTCTATAATTCATTTTTCCTATCTATTTTACAAATAGTAAGTTCGAGAGAAAATTAGGGTACTTCAGGAGAATTACCATATATAACACAAAATTTCTCCTCCAATTTTTTCTAGTCGAGCTTCTTGATCTGTCATTATACCTCGAGAAGTAGAAAGAATTACAATTCCCATTCCACCTAAAATCTTAGGAATTCGTTGAGATTTTGAATAGATTCGTAGACCGGGTCGGCTGATACGCTTTAAAATTATTTTATTACCTTTCCTAGTCTTTCTATGTCGTAAGGTTGAAACCAAGAAATTTTTTTGACTTTCTTGATGTTTTCGAACGTTTTCAATAAAACCTTCTCGTAAAAGTATTTTCACAATGTTTTTAGTTATATTAGTAGATACTATTTGAACTCTTCTCTTTTGATCTATGTCAGCATTTCTTATAGAAGTTATTATATCGGCAATAATGTCCCTACCCATGACGAACTATAGTTATTGGTGCCTCCTAATTTTGATATAATCAACATGCTTCTTTTTTGTTTTATTTTTTTTTTATTATTCAATTCTAAAAAATTATTAGAAATTTAAAGTATATGCATGAGATACAATCTATTAATTAGATCTATTTTAGCTATTTGAATATTATATTCTATATATATATAGATAGATATAGATAGGATATATCCTATTTTCATCTATAAGACTTCGGGTGCTAATGAAACTATTTTAGTAAAATTCAACTGTCGCAATTCTCGAGCAATTGCACCAAAGATTCGAGTTCCTTTTGGATTTCCTTCTTGATCAATGATAACCGCTGCATTGTCATCATATCGTATTATCATGCCGTTGGCACGTTTGAGTTCTTTACACGTGCGTACAATCACAGCTCTAATTATTTCTGATCTTTCTAGAGGCATGTTGGGCACTGCTTCTTTTATTACAGCAACAATAACATCGCCAATATGAGCGTATCGGTGATTACCAGTTCCTATGATTCGAATACACATCAATTCTTGAGCTCCACTGTTATCCGCTACATTCAAAAGGGTCTGAAGTTGAATCATATCATTTTTATTGAAATATCTTATTTCAATGCAAGGGATAATGGAAAAAAGAAATATTGTCTGTCCAGAGATAAATAAATCCGTGGTTGTTTTTTCATTCTCAATACTTCATTCTTCTTTTATTTTTGTTTACCTATCCTGAAATAACAAATTGAGTTCGTATAGGCATTTTGCATGCAGCTATTTCCATAGCAGCTTTGGCTACAGTTTCTGATACTCCACTTATTTCATAAAGTATTCGGCCCGGTTTAACAACGGATACCCAATATTCGGGGGATCCCTTGCCCGAACCCATACGTGTTTCTGTAGGTCTTACAGTAACAGGTTTGTCGGGAAAGATACGTAACCATATCTTTCCACCACGACGTGCATATCGTGTCATTGCTCTTCGCCCTGCTTCTATTTGTCTAGCTGTTATCCAAGCAGGTTCAAGTGCCTGAAGAGCGTATCTGCCAAAACAAATATGATTGCCTCGGCAAGATATTCCCTTCATCCTACCTCTATGTTGTTTACGAAATCTGGTTCTTTTGGGGTTATAGTTGATGGTTGTTTCTGAATTCCATCTCTACTGCAGAGCCGGACATGAGAGTTTCTTCTCATCCAGCTCCTCGCGAATGAAATGATTCAATTACATATTTTTTTATCTTGAATTTGTTACATAGGTAGCTCTTTATATATAATACAGAATTAATAGAATTAGACGTGTTTGTTTATATATAATGTTTCTTTCTTTTATCAAGTATCAAGATTTCTAAAGTATTTTACTTTACCTCTTTGACTTTACCTCTATTGAATCACGCCAATATTCATCCAATAAATGAAATAAGGAAAGGTTTCGCGGGCGAATATTGACTCTTTCTTCCTTCATTTGTAGGGTCAATTCATGACTATTCAGAAGAAATACATTTTTTCTTGGTTCATTCCGCCATCCTACCCAATGAATCATTAGGATTGATTCGTTTTCAAGAAAATCCTATGTAATCACAGGTTCCATCGTTCCCATAGCTTCTATATTAATGCTTAGGCCTGAACTCTGCAATGGAGCTCTCAACAAAATCTGTTATTTGTTTCCGAGTCAATCTCCTCAGTTTTTCTTAACCCGAAGCTCAATTAAATTATTTCTATTATCTATTTTTCTATCTTATTACAATCTTATTACATAGATAATAGACTCTATTATCCATATTGAATTGATTAGATTATTTATATTATTATTTTCATATTGAATTGATTAGATTATTTATATTATTATTTTCATTTTGAATTGAATTTATTTTATTATAAATTTATTTTATTATATATTATAATATATTATATGAAATAAATTTATGAAATAGATTCTAAATAGATTATATTTTCTTCTATATTTCTATTTTTTATTTGTATATTTCTTATTCTATTGTCATTGTATATTGATGTTGATGCTTGATAACACTGCTTTTTTTATGGGATAATTTTTCATAAACCATACATATGAGAATCATATATCATTGAGATCTTTATTCTCTCTTTCTATCATCCTTCCTTTTTTCCACATCCCCCTTTTTTTTTCACAATTCATAATTAGATTTCTATTTATTTTTTATGAAAAGAATTTCAGTTGCTACAACTATATGATCGATTCAGTCATATAGTGACTGTTTCTTGGGATCTAAACAATACGAAGCAATAAGTTGGTTATTAGTTTTGAGTTTATTTAGTTTTGATAGTTACTAAGTTTATAGTGGGGTAAGCCTGTTTTTTTTCAATCTACTCTAAAGAAAAAATTAACGAGTCACACACTGAGCATAGCAATTATACTAAAATATAAATTAAATAAAGGGTAAATCAAATTTTTATTTAACCTTATAGAATTTGAATTGTTCTTTGATTAATAAAAAAATAAAAAGAAGAAAAGAGTTTAGAAATTTTTTCTAGCGATGAGCAGAATGGCGAGATAAATAAAGGTCCATTATTCTTGTTTTCTTATTCTTGGTTTACAAATATCCAAATTTTGATGCCTAAGACTCCATAGATAGTTCTAATTGTATGGGAACAGTGATCAATTTTAGCGCGAATTGTTTGTAAAGGGACCCTGCCTTCTCTGATCCATTCGACACGTGCAATCTCTTTTCCGTCGATACGCCCTGCAATTTGCACTTGAATTCCTTTTGTACCCGTTTGTTCAGTTAATTCAATAGCTTTTTTCATTGCCTTTCGAAATGAGACTCTATTTTTTAATTGTAAAGCTATATATTCTGCAAGAATATTAGGTTGTCCATAAGGCTTTTCAATTCTTGTAATAGCAATGTTGAGTCTCCGGTTTACAGAATGAAACTCTTTTTGTACATTCATCTGTAATTCTTCAACTCCTCGTGTTCGTCCTTCTAT